AGGAGAAAGAAATAATAGTGACTTGGTCTCGGGCATCTACCATTATACCCACAATGATTGGCCATACAATTGCTATTCATAATGGAAAGGAACATTTACCTATTTATATCACAGATCGTATGGTCGGTCACAAATTGGGAGAATTCGCACCGACTCTCACTTTCGTGAGACACGCGAGAAACGATAATAAATCTCGTCGTTAGTCGTTCTACTAAGTATTCATGTGAAAAGACTTATATTAATAGTATTTATACTTAAGAGTCTTTATCTTATAGTAACTTATAGTAACTTATAGTAAGAGTCTAGGTATAGTATTTTATTTTTCTAGTATACTCTGACTTATCTTATACTATACTTCACCTAGGCACTTATCATTCATTGGCGGGGGAGAACTTTCTTTTATGATAAAGAAAAAAAATTCGGATTCGGATAGAGAAGCAAAAGTGTTAGCTCAACATATACGTATGTCTGCTTTCAAAGCACGAAGAGTAATTGATCAGATTCGCGGACGTTCTTATGAGGAAACACTCATGATACTGGAACTACTGCCTTATTGGGCATCTTATCCAATTTTAAAATTAGTTTATTCTGCAGCAGCAAATGCTAGTCATAATATGGGTTTGAATGAAGCTGATTTATTTATTAGTAAAGCTGAAGTCAATGGAGGTGCTATTGTGAAAAAGCTAAGACCCCGGGCTCGAGGGCGTAGTTATATGATAAAAAAAACCACTTGTCATATAAAGATTGTTTTAAAAGAAAAATCTAAATTCTAGATTCATCTAAAGAAAGATAATTTAGATTCCTACTTTAGAAAAAAAAATATGGATGAAAAAGAATAGAAAAATATGGGACAAAAAATAAATCCACTTGGTTTCAGACTTGGAACAACTCAAAGTCATCATTCGTTTTGGTTTGCAAAACCAAAGAATTTTTCCATGGGTCTACAAGAAGATGAAAAAATACGGAATTGTATTAAGGACTATGTAAAAAAAAATAAGAGAATATCCTCAGGTTTCGAAGGAATTGCCCATATAGGGATTCAAAAAAGAATAGATTTGATTCAGGTCATAATCTATATTGGATTTCCCAATTTATTAATAGAAGGACGAACAAGGGGAGTCAAAGAATTACAGATGAATGTACAAAAAGAGTTTCATTTTGTAAACCGGAGACTCAATATTGCTATCACAAGAATTGAAAAGCCTTATGGACAACCTAATATTATTGCGGAATATATAGCTTTACAATTAAAAAATAGAGTTTCGTTTCGAAAGGCAATGAAAAAAGCTATTGAATTAACTGAACAAACGGGTACAAAAGGAATTCAAGTGCAAATTGCAGGGCGTATCGACGGAAAAGAGATTGCACGTGTCGAATGGATCAGAGAAGGCAGGGTTCCCTTACAAACAATTCGCGCTAAAATTGATCACTGTTCCCATACGATTAGAACTATCTATGGAGTCTTAGGCATCAAAATTTGGATATTTGTAAACCAAGAATAAGAAAATAAGAATAATGGATCTTTCTTTATCTCGCCATTCTACTTAGCGATAGAAAAAATTTAGAAACTCTTTTCTTATTTTTTTTTCTTAATCAAAGAAAAACGAACAATTCTAATTTTATAAGGTTGAATAAAAATTTGAATTACCCTTTATTTATATTTTAGTATAATTGCTATGCTTAGTGTGTGACTCGTTAGTTTTTTCTTTAGAGTTGAGAATTGAGATTGAAAAAAAAAAAGCAGGCTGACCCCACTCTAAACTTAGTAACTATAAAAACTAAAGAAACTCAAAACTAATAACCAACTTATTGCTTCGTATTGTCGAGATCCCAAGAAACAGTCACTATATGACTGAATCGATCATATAGTTGTAGCAACTGAAATTCTTTTCATAAAAAAATAAATATGATTATGAATTGTGAAACAAAAAAAAAAGGGATGTGGAAAAAGGGAAGGATGATAGAAAGAGAGAATAAAGATCTCAATGATATATGATTCCCATATGTATGGTTTATTAAGAATCACCCCATAAAAAAGGCAGTGTTATAAAGCATCAACATCAATAGAAAATAAAGATACAAAATAGACAATTACAATATACTAAGAAATATACAAATAAAAAATAGAAAGAAAATCGAAAATAGAAGAAAAGAAATTAAATTGAAAGAATTTCAATAATAATAATCTAATCCATATGGATAATATAGTCTATTATCTATCTAATAATAGATAATTTAATAATATAGAATAGAAAAATAGATGAATAATTTCATCGAGCTTCGGGTTAAGAAAAACTGAGGAGATTGACTCGGAAACAAATAACAGATTCTGTTGGGAGCTCCATTGCAGAGTTCAGGCCTAAGCATTAATAGAGAAGCTATGGGAACGATGGAACCTGTGACTACATAGGATTTTCTTTAAAACGAATCAATCCTAATGATTCATTGGGTAGGATGGCGGAATGAACCAAGAAAAATAGATTTCTTCTGAAAGGTCATGAATTGACTCTACAAATGAAGAAGTAAAGAGTCAATATTCGCCCGCGAACCCTTTTTTTAGTTTTAAGAATTTCATTCATTGGATGACTTTTGGCGTGATTCAATAGAGGGAAAGTAAAATACTTTAGAAAATTTTCTAAAAGAAGCATTATATATAAAAAAACACGCCTAGTTATATATACATCTCCCTATTTAACAAATTCAATATAAAAAAAATGAAAATGAGTCTATTATTTCTTTTGATAAAATGAAATACATAAATATATGTGTATATGTAAGATTATTGAATCATTTCATTCGCGAGGAGCTGGATGAGAAGAAACTCTCATGTCCGGCTCTGCAGTAGAGATGGAATTCAGAAACAACCATCAACTATAACCCCAAAAGAACCAGATTTCGTAAACAACATAGAGGTAGAATGAAGGGAATATCTTGCCGAGGCAATCATATTTGTTTTGGCAGATACGCGCTTCAGGCACTTGAACCTGCTTGGATCACAGCTAGACAAATAGAAGCAGGGCGAAGAGCAATGACACGATATGCGCGTCGTGGTGGAAAGATATGGGTACGTATCTTTCCCGACAAACCTGTTACAGTAAGACCTACGGAAACACGTATGGGTTCGGGCAAGGGATCCCCCGAATATTGGGTATCCGTTGTTAAACCGGGCCGAATACTTTATGAAATGAGTGGAGTATCAGAAACTGTAGCCAAAGCAGCTATGGAAATAGCTGCATGCAAAATGCCTATACGAACTCAATTTTTTATTTCGGGATAGGTAAACAAAAGTAAAAGAAAGGAGTATTGAGAATGAAAAAACAACCGCGGATTTCTTTATCTCTGGACAGACAATATTTCTTTTTCCCTTATTCCTTAGCATTGAAATAAGAGATTACAATTAAAATTATATGATTCAACCTCAGACCCTTTTGAATGTAGCGGATAACAGTGGAGCTCAAGAATTGATGTGTATTCGAATCATAGGAACTAGTAATCAACGATATGCTCATATTGGCGATGTTATTGTTGCTGTAATCAAAGAAGCAGTGCCCAATATGCCTCTAGAAAGATCAGAAGTAATTAGAGCTGTGATTGTACGCACGTGTAAAGAACTCAAACGTGACAACGGCATGATAATACGATATGATGACAATGCAGCGGTTATCATTGATCAAGAAGGAAATCCAAAAGGAACTCGAATTTTTGGTGCGATTGCTCGGGAATTGAGACAGTTGAATTTTACTAAAATAGTTTCATTAGCACCCGAAGTCTTATAAATGAAAATAGGATATATATATCCTATTATTCTATATATAGAATAATAGAATATTCAAATATCTGAAAGAGATCCGATTAATAGATTGTGTCTCATGCATATACTTTTAATTTCTAATAATTTTTCAGAATTTCAAAAAAAAAAAATGAAAAGAAAACAAAAAAGAAGCATGTTTTTTATATTAAAATGAGGAGACACCAATAACTATAGTTCATCATGGGTAGGGACATTATTGCCGATATAATAACTTCTATAAGAAATGCTGACATGGATCAAAAGGGAAGAGTTCAAATAGTATCTACTAATATCACTAAAAACATTGTGAAAATACTTTTACGAGAAGGTTTTATTGAAAACGTTCGAAAACATCAAGAAAGTCAAAAAAATTTCTTGGTTTCAACCTTACGACATAGAAAGACTGGGAAAGGGAATAAAATAATTTTAAAGCGTATCAGCCGACCTGGTCTACGAATCTATTCCAACTATCAACGAATTCCTAAGATTTTAGGTGGAATGGGAATTGTAATTCTTTCTACTTCTCGAGGTATAATGACGGATCGAGAAGCTCGACTAGAAAAAATTGGAGGAGAAATTTTGTGTTATATATGGTGATTCTCCTGGGTACCCTAATTTTCTCTCAAACTTACTATTTGTAAAATAGAGAGGAGAAGTTAATTATAGAACTCTTCCTCTATTAGTTGATACTTAAAGGGGGTTCCCTGGAATGAAAGAACAAAAATTGATTCATGAGGGTTTAATTACTGAATCACTTCCAAACGGTATGTTCCGAGTTCGGTTAGATAATGAAGATCTAATTCTAGGTTATATTTCAGGGAGAATCCGGCGCAGTTTTATACGTATACTACCCGGAGATAGGGTCAAAATAGAAATGAGTCGTTATGATTCAACCAGGGGACGTATAATTTATAGACTTCGCAAAAAAGATTCGAACGATTAGATCATTCTTTTCAACATCCTTTTCGTAGGGATATAATTCGAAGTTCAAAAATGCAATAAACTGATTTTTGTTTCAAAAAAAAATAGATTCCGAATTAAGGTAAGGAATTATCAATATGAAAATAAGGGCTTCTGTTCGTAAAATTTGTGAAAAATGTCGCCTGATTCGTAGGCGGGGGCGAATTATAGTCATTTGTTCCAATCCGAGACATAAACAGCGACAGGGGTAATCCTTCTCAAGTTCTAAATCAATAACTTTTTCAAAGAAAAACCCATGTACATGTAAAAAGAAAGAATAAAGGATTCGTTTTCATATGAAATGGATATCCGCGTCTCTTTCTGTATATTTCTGATTCTTCTTTCTTTTTCTTTTATTCTTATGAATATGATATAATAAAATATGGCAAAACCTATAGCAAAAATTGGTTTACGTAAGAATGCACGTATTGGTTCACATAAGAATGAACGTAGAATACCAAAAGGAGTTATTCATGTTCAAGCGAGTTTCAACAATACTATTGTAACTGTTACAGACGTACGAGGTCGGGTGGTTTCTTGGGCTTCTGCAGGTACTTCTGGATTCAGAGGTACAAGAAAGGGAACACCCTATGCTGCTCAAGCAGCAGCGTTTAATGCTATTCGTACAGTCGTTGAACAGGGTATGCAACGAGCAGAAGTTATGATAAAGGGTCCAGGTCTCGGAAGAGATGCGGCATTACGAGCCATTCGTAGAAGTGGGATGCTATTAAGTTTCGTACGTGATGTAACACCCATGCCGCATAATGGATGTCGCCCCCCTAAAAAAAGACGTGTGTAGAAATAAGAATTCAAGAGATTTCAAGAGAAATAAATGATTCAATGATCTGATCCAAAAATCATAAATAAAAGAAAAATAATACTATGGTTCGAGAAGAAGTAGCAGGATCCACTCGAACACTACAGTGGAAATGTGTTGAATCAAGAGTAGACAGCAAGCGTCTTTATTATGGTCGTTTCGTTCTGTCCCCGCTTATGAAAGGTCAAGCCGATACCATAGGTATTGCCATGCGAAGGGCTTTACTTGGAGAAATAGAAGGAACATGTATCACACGTGCAACATCTGAAAATGTGCTGCATGAATATTCTACGATAGTAGGTATTGAAGAATCAGTACATGAGATTTTAATAAATTTGAAAGAAATTGTATTGAGAAGTAATCTCTATGGAGTTAGGGGCGCATCCATTTGCGTCAGGGGTCCCAAATACATAACAGCTCAAGATATCATCTCACCACCTTCTGTAGAAATAGTTGACACGACACAGCATATAGCTAACCTGACAGAACCAATTTCTTTGCGTATTGAATTACAAATCAAGAGAGATCGCGGATATCGTATGAAATTCACAAACGACTCTCACGATGGAAGTTATCCTATAGATATTGTATCCATGCCCGTTCGAAATGCGAATCATAGTATTCATTCTTATGGGAATGGGAATGAAAAACAAGAGATACTCTTTCTAGAAATATGGACGAATGGAAGTTTAACTCCTAAAGAAGCACTTTATGAAGCTTCTCGTAATTTGATTGATTTATTGATTCCTTTTCTACATGCAGAGGAAGAGGACATGAATTTCGAGGAAAATGAAAACAGATGGAATCTACCCCTTTTTTCCTTTCAAGACAGATTCACTAATATAAAGAAAAACAAAAAAGGAATTCCATTGACATGTATTTTTATTGACCAATCAGAATTGTCTTCGAGGACCTATAATTGTCTCAAAAGGTCCAATATACATACATTATTGGACCTTTTGAGTCACAGTCAAGAAGATCTTATGAAAATGGAATATTTTTGCATAGAAGATGTAAAACAGATATTGGGCACTCTACAGAAGCATTTTGCAATCAATTTACCTACGAAAAAGTTTTCATTTTAAATCCATTGGAATTTTTTCATTTTTAAGTTTTTAGAAAGAAAAAAGAATATAATGAGTTTTGAATATCCGACACGATCCATATATTTGCAGAATAGATCATAATAAGATTTATTGATGTATCTAGGGAAGATCCAGAAGGGGGATCTTCCTTAGATACCTATATCGTAGTATTTCACGAATTTGAAAAAGACCTAAAGTTAGGGATTTCTCAATAGGTAAAGTTGCTCCAATACCTAACCAAAGAGCTACTGCGGTACCGATCAAAAAGACTGTTGTAGCTACTGGACGACGAAATGGATTTTGGAATTTATTTACATTCTCCAAAAAAGGTACTGTCAATAATCCTATTGGTACTGAAACCATTAAAAGAACACCCAATAACTTATTGGGTACTGTGCGAAGTATTTGAAATACGGGAAAGAAGTACCATTCGGGTAATATTTCCAACGGAGTTGCAAATGGATCCGCGGGTTCACCGATCATTGACGGCTCTAGAACTGCTAAGCCCACACTACATGCAATAGTGCCTAGAATTACTACTGGAAAAATATATAAAAGATCATTGGGCCATGCGGGTTCTCCATAATAATTATGCCCCATCCCTTTAGCCAATTTAGCTCTTAATACGGGATCATTCAAATCAGGTTTCTTTGTTATTTGGATAGGTGAATTCTTATCCATCCCCCAAAGGAACCGGACATGATAATTTTTTATCATCCGGCTCGAGCAATAATCAAAAGAATCACAGAAATAGATCCATAGAAAATCTATATCTATAGTTCATAACTATCTACATATATAATGTAGAATGACTTTATGTAAGAAAAGATTTATCAAATTCCATTTACCCGAGTTGCAACGATTCATTGCAAAGAATTCAGTTCTGGCAACAAGGAAATGCTCAATATCCAAGTAGGCTTACAAATTCGATCATGATCAAGTGCTTTTTGGATTGTCTCATGTCTTTTGGTTGGTATTTATCCCCACAGCATCTCAATTTTCTTACATATACATAAAAAAATACAAAGTTTTTACTTGTTACTAATAAAGTCTAGCCCTGTTCTTCCTTAGATCCCTTATTTCACTCCGATAGTATCAAAGATCGGGGTCGATGCAGAGGAAATGAATGCATCTACATACTATAAGAAACTTATTAAGATTACTATCAAATTAATACAAAATACTAATACTATCAATATACTAATTACGATAATTAGAATAAATTTACTATAAAAAAAGAAAAATCAAACAAAGTGGAATAGATAGAACATTGGATCATGGATCATGCCACATCACTTATTATAGGGATCTTACGGAGCCTGTTCATGCATGACATAATTCGGATCATAGAAAAGATTCTCCTCAAGCGAACCGCCCTATCCTATGCTACATAAAGGGACTGACGTGATGGTTGGATGCGGAGACACATTGGGTTGTGAATTCCAACATGGCGGATAAAATCATATATCTGCATGGCCCAATCAATAGTTCAAGTCACACACTCCCATAATCCATCCTCTTTTAGGAAAATATACTTCAACGATTCGTATCAAATAAACAATACTTCAGAGTTGAAGAGAAGTATCCAAATAACATGCCTTATTTTTCAATAATACATATTTTTAGCAATGAAAGACTCTTGTTCCTCCCCTATATGATAAATTACAAATATCTATGATCTGCCTTCTCTATAAAGGACCCGAAATACCTTGCTTACGTATCATTGGAAAGTGCATTAACATAAATACGGCAGTAAGAAGAGGCAATACAAAAGTATGTAAACTATAAAAACGAGTCAAAGTGGATTGGCCCACACTAGCACTTCCACGTAATAATTCTACCAAAGGCGATCCTATTATAGGAATAGCTTCGGGCACGCCTGTTACAATTTTTACTGCCCAATAACCAATTTGGTCCCGAGGTAAGGAATAACCAGTTACGCCAAAAGATGCGGTCAATACAGCCAGAACCACCCCTGTAACCCAAGTTAATTCGCGGGGTTTTTTAAACCCACCCGTAAGATACACACGAAATACGTGCAAGATCATCATTAGAACCATCATACTTGCTGACCATCGATGAACTGATCGAATTAACCAACCAAAGTTGGCCTCAGTCATTATGTATTGAACAGAGGAAAAAGCCTCTGTAACAGTTGGACGATAGTAAAAGGTCATAGCAAAACCCGTAGCTACTTGTACTAAAAAACAAGTAAGCGTAATCCCTCCTAAACAATAAAATATGTTGACATGAGGAGGAACATATTTACTAGTTATATCATCTGCAATCGCTTGAATCTCGAGACGTTCCTCGAACCAATCATATACTTTATTGAGATAGGTAACCCAAGAAAGAATCCCCCTCTTAGAACCGTATATGAGAATTTCATCTCGTACGGCTCAAGCCGAAACACACAAATACTGGTTTCAACGGATATAACGGATATGGAATAGAGAGTTTACAACTTCTTGGGACTTAGCCGCTTGACTCGATTTGACCCAAAGATACGAAGTAAGAAAAATCCGGAATCTCTTCTTTGTGATGATAATGCCAAGAAATACAATCTCAAGTTGGCTCATCCATCTTTCTTTATTTACAGGCCTCTTGAATCTTCTCTTCCCTATTTTTTTTTTTGATAGGAATTCTCTTGTTGAGACCCTATGAATCAATTGAAACCTCAGATTCATACTAGAACCACGATGATTTAAGAAAGCCAAAGCTAAACTCAAAGGTTCTCTGAGTAAAAACCATTTGATCATCACTTCTTCAATGAATGTAATGACTCAAAAAAATATAGAGAAAGAGTTTTCTTTCGGTCAAAAGAAGTCTGAAGGAAAAAATTGTTGGATTTAGAAAAGACCTATTTCCATTTTTTTTTAGTCCGGTTGCGAGGTCTGAATAATAGGTATGAATCATAGTTCAAATATTTCTTTTCTTGATCTATTCTATATAGTCCGTGCTCCAGAGACTAGAATAAATATCTGACGAGGTAGAATCATCTTGATAGAGATGACAGGTCCATTATCTGTATTATCAATAGGATCAATTATAACAAGTCACACGCTCATATTCCGGAAATGAAATATCAAAACAAATAAATTTCGCGATCGAACTACCAGAATGATCTAGAAATCCAAGTCTTAGGTAATCTTAAGTTGAAGTCTGAAATATTTTAAGAATTAAGTAAGTCTAAGTAAAATAATCTGTTTTGATTGAAAAACAAGGACCTCCTAGTTTTTACGAACTAATTAATTGAAATTCCATCCAGTAAAACAGATGAATTATAAATTTCCAAAATAATAGATAGAAATATTGCAAATAGAGCCATTGCGACTCCCATAAGTGGTG